CTTCGACTCTTACATAAAGTTCTTGTTTCGATAATTCAAAAGTTGGAGAAGGTTTTTTACTAATAAATCTATATTCAAAATCATTCCATTCGGGATTCCTTACTTTATCAAAGCGTCGGATTTCTAAATTCTCATAAGGCCCCCCCGGAATTCCTTCTAGAGCCTGTTGAATAATTTTTATGGATTCTTTCATTTCACCGATTCGTACTAAATAACGAGCTAATGAATCCCCCTCTTTTTGCCATTGGACTTCCCAGTCAAATTCATCATAACACTCATAACGATCAACTTTTCGAAGATCCCATTGTATTCCGGAAGCTCGTAGCATTGGTCCTGATAAACCCCAATTTATTGCCTCTTCGCCCCCAATAATACCCACCCCTTCAACTCGTTCTAAAAAAATAGGATTCCGTGTAATAAGCTTTTGATATTCAGCAACCCCTGTTAAAAAATAATCGCAAAAATCCAAACATTTATCTATCCAACCATGAGGTAGATCAGCGGCTACTCCTCCGATACGAAAATAATTATGCATCATTCGCATACCGGTGGCAGCTTCGAATAGGTCATATATTAATTCTCTTTCTCGAAAAATATAGAAGAAGGGAGTCTGCGCACCAATATCGGCCATAAAGGGGCCAAGCCATAACAAATGAGAGGCTATACGACTTAACTCCAACATAATTACTCTGATATAGCTAGCCCTTTTGGGTACTTGAATATTTCCTAACTGCTCTGGTGCATTTACGGTTATTGCTTCTGTGAACATAGTAGCTAAATAATCCCAACGTGTTACATAAGGCAAATATTGTATAATTGTTCGGTTTTCCGCAATCTTTTCCATCCCTCTGTGTAAATAACCCAATATTGGTTCACAGTCAATAACATCTTCACCATCTAAAGTAACGATGAGTCGAAGAACGCCATGCATTGATGGGTGGTGAGGACCTATATTGACTATCATGAGGTTTTTTCTTGTAGCTGGTGCAGTCATAAGTTTTTTCCCGATTCATTCTTCCATGAATTGCTGAAAGCGAAAAGAAGTTCATCAAAAATTAAGCGAATAATAATAATTAAAAATGACTCGCAAAATTAACGAGTTTTTGTCTCTCGAATACCCAACTGACTAATTAATTCTTTATAACGTACTCGATTTTTTTTTGACAAATAAGCCAATATTCGTTGACGTTTTCCCAGAATTTTCCGCAGACCCCTCTGAGATAAATAGTCTTTTTTGTGCAATTTCAAATGGGAAGTAAGCCTCTGTATCTTATTGGTGAACATAAATACTTGAAATTCAACAGACCCCCTCTTTTCTTCTTTTTCTTGAGAAATAGCCGAGATGAATGGATTTTTTACCATAAAAGAACCCCTCCTTTTTACATATTTTACATATATGAATTTTACCAATCAGTAATAATAATAATGCTAGTTATTTTAATCTGATATACACAACAATCTGAATTTCTTTATGGACTCCCATTTTATTAAATAAAATGTATGAAGAAAAAATTCAATTTAAAATTGGAGTCGAATAGAAATACAAAAGGATAATACATATTTCTGCACTCACTAAATAGAAAAATGGAGGCCTAAAATTAAGAAGATTATGTTGATTTAGTTCTAGATCGAATTGATACATCATTGAATTAGTATCGTATATTAGACTAGGGTGTAAGACAAGGCATGTGTGCATTTGTTTTATTTGCTTTTATATACCAGATATGGTACGAGAATAGAGAGGAAAAATGACCATCAACTCATTTTCAATCGTGGATACATATATATCCTTAACATACTGAAACGACTTCCATTATTGGTATCAAACCAATAACGATTCATACAGGCTAAATCTTCTAAGCGATAATTGGGCCAAAGGAAAAACTTTAATTTCATTAATTTATTTTTCTCTTTATCAAGATATGGATTTTCATCCAAAAATGGACCCCAGTCTTTTACGTTCTTCCTGTTGCAAAATATTGGATTTATGTCCATACAATTTCTATTCTTTGAATTGAAACAAATTAGAATTCTCAACTCTCTACGACGTCTAGATGATAAAATATTTTCAGGAACAAGCAAATCATAATGATTTTTTTTTCTATTTCCGGTTATCATTTGATGTTTTGGAACAGATTCATCCAAATTTTTCTTATCAAGATATTCTTTTTCTAGGTATTTTTGATTAGTTTTGTGCTTACTCTTATGAACCAATGAAATACCGAGGGTTTGATACATAATAAATTGTCCATCGTTTTTTATAAACACACGAACGGGTTCGATAATCAATATTCCCTTTTTTATCAATTCTGTAAGAGTTAAATTCTTTTGAATCAGCATTATATCGAGACTCATTTCTCTCCTTTGAATAGAGGATATAGCGATGTCTTTTGGATTTCTCAGTCTAAGCAGGAGACAATATACTTTGACATTATTGATAGTTCTTTGATTCAAAGTTTCATTCCATCTCAATTGAAAAAGCAAATACTTATTCAGGAAGAAATGGAGTTCTGCTTCCGTGTTATTCTTGTATTGTTTTGTATTTTTACGTTTTTTTATAGTTGATCCCGGATAATCTTCTTCAACGTCTTTTTGTTGATTGGAGAGAAGGGATCCGAGATATTTTTGGTTTTGTGTACCTGATCCCAGATCTCCTTGTCCTGCGGGTTCTTTTTCTTTTTCTGCTTGATTTCTATTCTTTAATTCAAAAGATTCTTTTTTATTCGGTGGTATAAAAAGATCCCCTTGTTGTTTTCCGTTGATGTTTTTATTTTCACTACAATTTTCATTTATATTCCAGTTTAAAAGAAGTAATTTGCTTGGTATAACCCATGGTTGAATTTTATATATATTATAAAGTAACCAAAATTCTGGGAAGAACCAAAATTCCAGATTAGATATGGGACGATTTAGTATTTCTTCATTCATTCCCATCCAATCAAAAAATTGTTTGTTTTGGTTGGGTGGATTGCTTTCTTGATCTTGATGAATCGGAAGATAAAAAAGATCTTTCTTATCAAGTTGATGAATTATTTGATAATTATTAATACCGGTCTTAGTATTTTTATTGTTGTTGGTATCGATCTCGATCCAGGCTTCAATATCTATTTTTTTTCTAAGACAAAAATTTAGAAGTTTCCAATCAAAATATTTTCTATCCGAATTTTTTCCTATATACATAATATCGTCTTCTCCTAGATAATTATTGATAGGGGCAATCTCTGGCATATCAAATAATTTGTGTTTATGTGTATTGGAATTATAAGAAATTTCCTGGTTCTTAGTTACTTCGAACGGCGATCCATAAATACAGGAGTTCTTCTTTTTTTCATAATTAATAGATTTATATGATAAAAGATCATATAAATAGTATTTTTGAAAATTTTCTTTTTGATTCGGTAATGAATATACTTCATAATCATTTTGTTTTTTGTAATGAATTAAGTGGTCTTTTTCATACGAATCCCGTTTGTTTAAATCCTTAGTTTGAGCTGTACAACGTTGATTGATCCTATTTCGCCATTTTTGTGGTATTAATCTAGACCATTTAATCTGAGATAAATCGTATTGATAATGACCTCTTAACCAATTTTTCCATTGATTTATTCCAGAATTCAAAAGGTTCTTATGACTTAATTCGAAATGAAATATACCTTGTGTTCCAAAATAATCCTTTATTGTAGCCTTAAGAAAAAGAGATGTTCCGTGATATTGAAGAATAGATCCTAATTTATACAAGTTAATAACTTGGGTTTGGGATAATTTGTAAAATACATATGCTTGCGACAAGGAGGATAATTCAGAAAAAATCTGTGAATTTTGATTATCATTACTAATATTATAAAGTAATTTTTTTATAGTGGAAATGAGGTGCATTTTTTTTTTATTTGTTTTAGCCATTCTTTCTTGATTTCTTTCATTATTGTAAATGCATTTATCAATCATTTTTTTTGTTGATTCCAGAAAAAGTTGTGTATTAATTGTGGGAATATTAATGATATATAGAATGATATCTATGTATATCTTTTCAATGAAAAATTTTATAAAATAATGTAATTTGCGAATTAATCGAACATTTCTTCTTTTTAACATTTGCCAAATAGTTTTTGGTGAGTCTAATTTTTTAACATTATAACTTGTTTTGTTAGTACTAATATTGATTTCTGGAGTTACTTTTTTTTTGTCTTTTGTAATTCTTTCTATTTGATTTCTGATTGTGCTTGTTCTATCAGTTAGATCTTTCATTTTTTTTTCTGTCAGTGAATAATTTGTCCAATTTGTAGATCCAATTTGCCTAAACGATTCATGAATTGTCTGATCGTTGATTATAGAATCTTTTTCTTTTTTAGTTTCACTCAATTCCTCCACTTCTTGGAATCTAAATAAGAGAATTGGATTGACTCTTGAAAGTTCTTTTAGTATTCTTTTTATAAATAGAATGCTTTTGATAACCCATTTTTTTGTTTCGTTTAAAACCTTTAGAAAGAATTCGACTCTTTCTTTTAAAACTCTTAGAACTATAAAATGAAAATACTTCTTTTTAAACTGTCGAATTCTTTTTTCGAGTTCCTTAAAAATAGGTTCAAAAAAGGAAGACCGTTTTCGAGGAGAACCAAAAGGAAGGTCGCTTTCCATCCCCCAAACTGTTAAAAAACAAAAATCATCTTTTTGAGTTTTTCCTTTCTTTTTGATTCGATCCTTATGAGAGGTTCGTGGTTTAGATTTGTGCCAAGGTTTCAGACAGAAAGGAAATAAGATTTTTATCTGAATACCGTCGAGTAACCAATTTTTCGGAAATTCTGTTTCTGATAATTGAACACCATTATAAGTGCATTTAACATGCATTTCTCTAGTCCAGTCTTTTAAATCCTCCGACCACTCAGGAAATTGCAATAATAACATACGGCCGATATTTTTAGCTATTATCAATAAAGGCAATATAATATATTTTCTAAAAATCGATTGAGTTACTAACATGGAACCTCTTATTACTTGAGCAA